AACAGAAGATGTGACTTTGATACGCTACTTTGAACAATCGGATTTTCGTAGGGATATAATAAAGGGATCCATGCGTACTCAAAGACGTAAAACAGTTATTTGGCGAATCTTTCAAGCAAATGCGCATTCCCCGCTTTTTTTGGATCGAATAGACAAAACATTTTTTTTTTCTTCTTTTGATATCTCTGAAATGATGAATCTCATTTTTAGGAATTCGGTCGAGCCGGAATTGAAAATTTCCAATTTTGAGGAGGAAGGTACAAAAGAAAATAAAAAAAACGAGGAGAAAAAAAAGGAAAATGAACGGATAGCAAAATCAGAAACTTGGGATAACATTATGTTTGGTCAAGCAATAAGAGGTTCAATGTTAATAACCCAGTCTTTTCTTAGAAAATACATTGTATTGCCTTCATTGATAATAGCGAAAAATATTGGCCGTGTGTTATTACACCAATTGTCCGAGTGGGATGAGGATTTCAAGGAATGGGAGAGAGAAAGACATGTTAAATGCACCTATAATGGTGTTCAATTATTGGAAAAAGAATTTCCCCAAAATTGGTTAACAGAGGGTATTCAGATAAAGATTCTATCTCCTTTCTATCTTAAACCTTGGCGAAGATCTAAAATACGATCTCATCATAGAGATCCAATGAAAAAAAAAAGAAAAAAAGAAGATTTTTGTTATTTAACAGTTTCGGGAATGGAAACAGAAGTTCCTTTTGGTTCTTTCCGAAAACGACCTTCTTTTTTTGAACCCATTTATAAAGAACTCCTAAAAAAATTTAGAAAAGGAAAAAAGAATTCTTTTTTCCTTCCAAAAGTTTTTAAAGAAAAAAAAAAATGGGTTATCGAAATAGTTCTAGTTATAAAACAAAAAATGAAGGAAAAAGTAAACCCCATTTTCTTATTTGAATCGAGGAAGGTAAAAGTATATAAACCAAATGAAGATGTAAGAGATTCTAAAATAAATAATAAGATTATTCGCGAATCAACCATTCGAATTCGATCCATGAATTGGGCAAATTACTCACTCATAGAAAAAAAAATAAAGGATCTTCCTGATAGGACAGTCACAATCAGGAATCAAATAGAACTAGAACGAATCACAAAAGACAAGAAAAAAATAGTTCTAACTTGTGATGATAAAAAATCGGAATCACAGAAACATATTTTGCAAATATTTAAAAGAAAAAAGATCCGATTTATACGTAAATTAAATTGTTTTATGAAATCATTCATTGAAAAAATATACATAGATATCTTTCTACGTATGATTACTATTTTTAGGATCAATGCACAACTTTTCCTTGAATCAATAAAAAAAAATTTCACAAAATCGATTTACAACGATGAAACAAATCGAAAAGGAATTGATGAAACAGATCAAAATACAATGAACTTTATTTCGACTATAAAAAAATGGTTTTCTAATACTAATATCAGTAATAATAATTCAAATATTTATTATTATTATAATTATGATTTATCCTACTTGTCCCAAGCATATGTATTTTACAAATTATCACAAACCCAATTACTTAACAAGTATCACTTGAGATCTGTACTTCAATATACCAGGACCCATTCTTTTATTAAGGATAAAATCAAGGATTATTGTATGACACGAGGAATATTTGATTCCAAATCAAAGCAAAAGAAAATTTATAAGTCTGGAAAAAATGAATGGAAAAACTGGTTAAAGGGCCATTATCAATACAATTTATCTCAGACAAAATGGTCTCGATTAGTACCTCAAAAATGGCGAAATAGAATCAACCAACGCTCTATGATTCAAAATAAAAACTCAATTAAATTTGATTCACATAAAAAAGAAAAAGACCAATTAATTGATTACATGAAGCAAAATTACTATGCGATGGCAGTGGATTCATTGACGAGTCAAAAAGAAAAATTTAAAAAACACTACAGATATTCTCTTTTATCACATAAATATATAAATTATGGGAATAGGAAGGACTCATATATTTATGAATCAACATTACAAGTAAAAGGGGACCAAGAAATTCCATACAATTTCAATACACTGAAACCCGAATCATTTTATGTATTGGTAAGTATACCTTTTAGTAATTATCTAGAAAAGGAATATATTATTGCTACACATAAAAATCTGGATAGAAAATATTTTGATTGTAGAATTCTCCCTATTTGTCTTAGAAAAAATATCGACATTGAGACCTGGACTAATACGCATATCAGTACCAAAATTGAGAAAAATACTAAGACTGAAAACAAAATTCTCAAAAAATGGAAAAAAAAAGATATTTTTTCTAAGACAATTCATCAAGAAATTAAACCATCCAATCAAAAAAAACACTTTTTTGATTGGATGGGAATGAATCAAGAAAAGCTTTATCGTACCATACCAAATCTAGAACCCCAGTTGTTCCCAGAATTTGTGCCACTCTTTGATGCATATAGGATTAAACCATGGATCATACCAATCAAATTTCTTCTTTTTAATTTTTATTTCTATGAAAATATTAGTAAAAATAAAAAAAAAAATCTTCAGATATTACCTAATCAAAAAGAATATCTTAAATTAGAAAATTTCAACCAAGAAAAAAACGAACAACAGGAACAAGAAAATCTTGGAGTTGAAGACAATTACGCGAGATTAGACATTAAAAAAGGTAAAAAGAAAAAACAATTAAGATTAAGGAAGGAAGGAGAACTAGAACTCTTCCTGAAAAAATATTTCCTTTTTCAATTAAGATGGGATGAGTCCTTGAATCGAAATATGATCAATAATTTCAAGGTATATTGTCACCTACTTAGACTGATAAATCCAAGGAAAATGACTATATCCGCGATTCAAAGAAGAGAGATACGTCTGAATGAACTGCTAACTCACAAAGATCAAGTTATTACAGAATTGGTAAAAAGGGGACTATTTATTCTCGAACCGATTCGTTTATCTATAAAAACGGATGGAAAATTTATTATATATCAAACCCTAGGTATTTCATTGATCGATAAAATTAAGCACCAAACTAACAGAAAATGTATAAAAAAAAGATATGTTGATAAGAAGAATTTTGATAAATCCGTTGCAAGGCACGACAATATACTTGTGAATGGAGACAAAAGTAATTATGATTTCTTTGTTCCTGAAAATATTCTATCTCCTAGACGTCGTAGAGAATTGAGAATTCTAATTTGTTTTAATTCTCGTAATTGGAATTTTGTGGATAGAAATCTAGTATTTTGCAATGAAAGCAACATAAGAAACTCTGGAAAATTTTTGAATGAGGACAAGCATTTTAATACTAATACAGATACAAATAAATTCATTAAATGCAAATTGTTTCTTTGGCCCAATTACCGATTAGAAGATTTAGCTTGTATGAATCGCTATTGGTTTAATACCGATAATGGCAGCCGTTTCAGTATGTTAAGGATATATATGTATCCACGATTCAGAATATGTTAATAGTATATTTCCTATATATCTGTGATATTTTTCGGTAGATGAAAGCCGAAAGATATACATATACGCTGTATTACATTACATTCTGGTACATGACACGGATTTAATGGCGTATCAACTCAATTGAATCTAGGACGAAATCGGCAGAATCCTTGAATGTAGAAATGTATTTTCTCTTTCTTTTCTATTCTATCCAAATCAAATTTTCAATTTGATTTGGATAGAATAGAAAAAAATAGGAAAAAATCCAAATTTTTGTGTGTACTATATTAAAATAACTGGCATAAAGATTATTATTTTTATTTTTCCTGATCGATTCGGTAAAGTAAAATAAATCCATGGGAAAGAAAAAAAGATAGAAATTTTTTTTTATGATCAAAAATTCATTCATCTCAGTTATTTCACAAGAAGAAAAAGAAGAAAACAAAGGTTCTGTTGAATTTCAAGTATTAAGTTTCACCAGTAAGATACGTAGACTTACTTCACATTTGGAATTGCACAAAAGAGATTTTTTATCCCAAAGAGGTCTACGAATAATTCTGGGAAAACGTCAACGGCTCCTGGCTTATTTGTCAAAGAAAAATAGAGTCCGTTATAAGAAATTAATGGATCAGTTGGATATTCGGGAACCAAAAACTCGTTAATTTAATCGTTTGAATTTTTTTTTAATAGTTATTTTATTAGATTTTTCATTTTGATGAACCTCGTTTTGAGGAATTCGTGGAATAATGAATTAAGGAAGAAAAAATATGACTATACCGGCTACAAGAAAAGATCTCATGATAGTCAATATGGGCCCTCACCACCCATCAATGCATGGTGTTCTTCGACTGATCGTTACTCTCGATGGTGAAGATGTTATTGATTGTGAACCCATATTGGGATATTTACACAGAGGAATGGAAAAAATAGCAGAAAACCGAACAATTATACAATATCTTCCTTATGTAACACGTTGGGATTATTTAGCTACTATGTTCACAGAGGCAATAACGGTAAATGCACCAGAACAATTGGAAAATGTTCAAGTACCTCAGAGAGCCAGTTATATCAGAGTAATTATGCTGGAGCTGAGCCGTATAGCTTCTCATTTGTTATGGCTTGGACCTTTTATGGCAGATATAGGTGCACAGACTCCTTTTTTCTATATTTTCAGAGAGAGAGAATTGTTATATGACCTATTCGAAGCCGCCACAGGTATGCGAATGATGCATAATTATTTCCGCATCGGAGGAGTAGCTGCTGATCTACCTCATGGCTGGATAGATAAATGTTTTGATTTCTGCGATTATTTTTTAACAGGAGTTGTTGAATATCAAAAACTTATTACACGGAATCCCATTTTTTTGGAACGAGTTGAAAGAGTGGGCATTATTGGTGGAGAGGAAGCAATAAATTGGGGTTTATCAGGACCGATGTTACGAGCTTCTGGAATCCAATGGGATCTTCGTAAGGTTGATCATTATGAATGTTACAATGAATTCGATTGGGAAGTCCAATGGCAAAAAGAAGGAGATTCATTAGCTCGTTATTTAGTACGAATAGGTGAAATGGGGGAATCTATAAAAATTATTCAACAGGCTCTAGAAGGAATTCCTGGAGGTCCCTATGAGAATTTAGAAGTCCGACGCTTTGATAGAGCAAAAAATTCCGAATGGAATGATTTTGAATATAGATTTATTAGTAAAAAACCTTCACCCAATTTTGAATTGTCGAAACAAGAACTTTATGTCAGAGTAGAAGCCCCAAAAGGAGAATTAGGAATTTATTTGATAGGGGATAATAGCATTTTCCCCTGGAGATGGAAAATTCGTCCACCCGGTTTCATCAATTTGCAAATTCTTCCTCAGCTAGTTAAAAGAATGAAATTGGCTGATATCATGACGATACTAGGTAGTATAGATATCATTATGGGAGAAGTTGATCGTTGAAATGATAATTGATACGACAGAAGTACAAGCTATCAATTCTTTTTCTACATCGGAATCCATAAAAGAAATCTATGGACTCATATGGATGTTTGTATCCATTTTTACCCTTATATTTGGAATCATAATGGGGGTACTAGTAATTGTGTGGTTAGAAAGAGAAATATCTGCAACGATACAACAACGTATTGGGCCTGAATATGCTGGTCCGTTGGGAATTCTTCAAGCTCTAGCAGATGGGACTAAATTACTTTTTAAGGAGGACCTACTCCCATCTAGAGGAGATATTCGTTTGTTTAGTGTTGGACCGTCTATAGCGGTCATATCAATTCTACTAAGTTATTTAGTAATTCCTTTTGGATACCGCCTTGTTTTAGGTGATCTCAGTATAGGTGTTTTTTTATGGATCACCATTTCAAGTATTGCCCCTATTGGGCTTCTTATGTCAGGATATGGATCGAATAATAAATATTCTTTTTCAGGTGGTCTACGAGCTGCTGCTCAATCTATTAGTTATGAAATACCATTAACTCTATGTGTGTTATCAATATCTCTACGTGTGATTCGTTGGAATATGAACTTTTACCTCTTTCCTAGAAATAAATAAAGAAAAGAGGTTGAATGTATTGAATAGATATTTTTTTTTATTCATCGATGAGTTAAACCAGATAGTTATATGAGTGAAACAAAACAGCTTATAAATTTGCAGTAAGAAGAGAAAATCTCATTCCCTATTTACAAGAATAAAATTAAAGTAAACATAAGCAGCGTAAACTGTTTACCCCAAGATTGAGATTCTTTGATTAGTCATCATATCTTGAAGCGGGTGCAAAAGATCAACTGTATGGAGTTTCCACTACTGCCTTGCCTTGTATGTATTAACATACCGGGGATCAATCAAAAATCGGTGGACAGTTAGGAACACCAAGGTACACAAAGGATTAGTAATGGGGATAATGTAAGGTATCAAAAAAAGAGATATTTCTGCATAAAACGAATCATAATAAGGGCTTTAAGTTGGTAGAAATGATCAAGAAGTATCTCCCTACGATTCCGATCTCGAGTATGCTCCTATTCACTGATTAAAGAAATGACTATCAAGAACGAATTAATCCTTTATTTTTTTTTTTCTAAATACCTTCTTCTGAGACAGAAGAACAGGAACAAAAGAAATGGAATGCAATAATCGAATGAATGAATAAAAATTTTTATAAAAAAAAAAAGATCTTTATTTATTCTTTCTTTCCTATATCCGTATTCATACATACGGAATTCTTATCATTATTCATGAACTAATGCCTATATATATATATATATTGATAACGAATATTTTATTGAAAGATTAAGTTATTACCGAACAAAGAAAAATTATCATTATCATTATAAGGATGAGATCAATTCGGAAGCACTTTTTTTCTTATTCTAGCGGACAGAATTCCATTGGTCTAATTTGGGACTCTCCGATGTATCTTTATTCGATCTATCCGGGTGAAAATACCGAACCAGTTCTTACATTTATTTGTGGCCATAGAGGAGCCGTATGAAGCTGAAGTTTCATGTACGGTTTTGTAATAGCGATGGGAACAGTGATGTTATTATCGACTATGATTATCTAATAGTTCAAGTACAGTTGATATAGTTGAAGCACAGTCAAAATATGGTTTTTGGGGGTGGAATCTGTGGCGTCAACCTATAGGGTTTATTGTTTTTCTAATTTCTTCTCTAGCCGAATGTGAGAGATTGCCATTTGATTTACCGGAAGCAGAGGAGGAATTAGTAGCAGGTTATCAAACCGAATATTCAGGTATCAAATTCGGTTTATTTTATATTGCTTCTTACCTAAATCTATTACTTTCTTCATTATTTGTAACAGTTCTTTACTTAGGTGGGTGGAATTTTTCTATTCCGTACATATCTATTCCTGAACTTTTCGGAATAAATAAAATGGCCGGAGTTTTTGGAATTACAATTGGTATCTTTATTACATTAGCTAAAGCTTATTTGTTTCTGTTCATTCCTATCACAACAAGGTGGACTTTGCCTAGGATAAGAATGGACCAGCTATTAAATCTTGGATGGAAATTTCTTTTACCTATTTCTTTAGGTAATCTATTATTGACAACTTCTTCCCAACTTGTTTCACTATAAATAAGAAAATACGATAACGATATTCCAGATTCATAACCTCTTTCAAACAAGAGAAAGAAACATCAATTTATTCCTGGATATTTACAATATGTTCTCTATGGTGACTGGGTTCATGAATTATAGTCAACAAACAATACGAGCTGCAAGGTATATTGGTCAAAGTTTCGTAATTACCTTATCCCACACAAATCGTTTACCTATAACTATTCAATATCCTTATGAAAAATCGATCACATCAGAGCGTTTCCGTGGTCGAATCCACTTTGAATTTGATAAATGTATTGCTTGTGAAGTATGTGTTCGTGTATGCCCGATAGATCTACCCGTTGTTGATTGGAGATTTGAAAGAGATATTAAAAAAAAACAATTGCTTAATTATAGTATTGATTTTGGGGTCTGTATATTTTGTGGTAATTGTGTCGAGTATTGTCCAACAAACTGTTTATCAATGACTGAAGAATATGAACTTTCTACTTCTGATCGTCACGAATTGAATTATAATCAAATTGCTTTGGGTCGGTTACCAATGTCAATAATTGGAGATTACACAATTCAAACAGTTATGAATTCGACTCAAATCAAAATAGACAAAAATAAACCCTTTGATTCAAGAACGATTACCAATTACTAAGATTTTGTTTTGATATAAAAGACCCAAGCTTTTTTTATTTTGTTTGGTCAGTAACTACAAATAATAACTAATAATTATTGATTGTTGAGAATTATTCTTTGATTTAAACTGAGAATATATTTTTCGTGATGATTTCGAAGTATACAATCCCCATTACTCTTTTCTCGATAATTTTATCTATATCTACATTAATCCATATAAAAAAAAAAAAGTTTTAATTCAATTAGGAATGTATCATATACAAGAAAAAAATGGGGCAACCCCTTTTCCTTTCCTGGACCATTCAGTAAGGTCATGAAATATTTCGACTTATTTATTAATTTATTATTTTAATAATGGATTTACCTGGACCAATACATGATATTCTTGTAGTATTTTTTGGATCAGTTCTTGTATTAGGAGGTCTGGGAGTAGTATTACTTACCAATCTCATTTTTTCTGCCTTTTCGTTGGGATTGGTTCTTGTTTGTATATCCTTATTCTATATTCTATCGAATTCCTATTTTGTAGCTGCCGCACAGCTCCTTATTTATGTTGGAGCTATAAATGTCTTAATCATATTTGCTGTAATGTTCATGAATGGTTCAGAATATTCCAATGATTCCTATTTTTGGACCATTGGAGATGGGGTCACTTCACTGGTTTGTATAAGTATTCTTTTTTCACTAATTACTATTATCCCAGATACGTCATGGTACGGAATTTTTTGGACTACAAGATCAAGCCAGATTATGGAACAGGACCTAATAAGTAACATTCAACAAATTGGTATTCATTTATCAACAGATTTTTATCTTCCGTTTGAACTCATTTCCATAATTCTTTTAGTTTCCTTGATAGGTGCAATTACTATGGCTCGTCAATAATAAATACTTAGAATTAAATTCTAAATAAATAACTAAATAAATAAAATAAATGGAAAGGTTTAAGGTTTTTATAAGGTTTTTAATTAAACCTATCTATTGCCAATACCTTCTTTTATTCTGTAATCGTTCTATTCTAATCAATCGAATCGGTTGAATTGTTGTTCATATTGAAATGAATCGAGATTGATAAGGAGTTAGTCAATGATGTTCGAGCATGTACTTTTTTTGAGTGTCTATTTATTCTCTATCGGTATCTATGGATTGATCACAAGTCGAAAGATGGTTAGAGCACTTATGTGTCTTGAGCTTATACTCAATTCGGTTAATATCAATCTCGTAACATTTTCAGATATATTTGATAGTCGCCAATTAAAAGGCGACATTTTCTCAATCTTTGTTATAGCTGTTGCGGCTGCTGAAGCAGCTATTGGGCTAGCTATTGTTTCATCAATCCATCGTAACAGAAAATCAACTCGTATCAATCAATCGAATTTGTTGAATAATTAGTTATGATCATAAGATACATAATATCACATAGAATATTAATCTATTAGATATTATATATTATAATTTTATTATAATTTTTATATTTTTTTTTTTTTTATTATTATTATTATTATTATTATTATTATTATWAGTAATTAATTTAGTATTGAATTAATTTACTATTGAATAATAAATATTTTCATATTGAATAAATACTTTGAATTAATATTGAAATATTGACCAATTTCATTTGTTGGTCAATTTGAATTCACATGTGCAACTCGCATGATCATGGTTGTTGAAAGAGAAATCAAAGTCTCTTGGACTTTTCTCATGAACAGGTTTAGAAATATATTGATTCTTAAAATTTTGATAAACCACTGCTTCGTCTGGTGTCTACAATATAAATGTATGATTCATTTACTACTAATTTTATTTTACCAGATCGAAAATTTTTTATGCTCAAAGCTGGAATTTATAGATCCAATGTCACATTCAGTAAAAATTTATGATACATGTATAGGGTGTACTCAATGTGTACGAGCCTGCCCCACAGATGTATTGGAAATGATACCTTGGGACGGATGTAAAGCTAAGCAAATTGCTTCCGCACCAAGAACCGAGGACTGTGTAGGTTGTAAGAGATGTGAATCCGCCTGCCCAACTGATTTTTTGAGTGTCCGTGTTTATTTATGGCATGAAACAACTCGCAGCATGGGTCTATCTTATTGATACATTACAAAAAACTCCACTTGAATCATTTGATTCCTCTTTACCGACAAAAGCCCGTACTCGATAAAATTTATTATTTCGAGCACGGGTTTTTCTGGTCAAAACATATTTTGTCTTTATCACGAGTTATTTTCCTTGGTTAACAATACTTGTAGTTTTGCCGATATTCGCGGGTTCCTCAATTTTCTTTTTTCCTCATAGAGGAAATAAGATGTTTAGATGGTATACGATTAGTATATGCTTATTAGAACTCCTTCTAACAACCTATGCATTCTGTTATCATTTCCAATTGGACGATCCATTAATCCAATTGGAAGAAGATTATAAATGGATAGATATTTTTGATTTTCACTGGAGACTGGGAATCGATGGACTTTCCATAGGACCCATTTTACTGACAGGATTTATCACTACTTTAGCTACTTTAGCAGCTTGGCCAGTTACGCGAAATTCGCGATTGTTCTATTTCCTGATGTTAGCAATGTACAGCGGTCAAATAGGATCATTTTCTTCTCGAGACCTTTTACTTTTTTTCATCATGTGGGAGTTAGAATTAATTCCTGTTTACTTACTTTTATCCATGTGGGGAGGAAAAAAACGTCTCTACTCGGCTACAAAGTTTATTTTGTACACAGCAGGGGGTTCTATTTTTCTCTTAATAGGAGTTCTAGGTATGGGTTTATATGGTTCCAATGAACCAACATTAGATTTTGAAAGATTAGCTAATCAATCATATCCTGTGGCATTGGAAATAATATTATATTTTGGTTTCTTTATTGCTTATGCTGTCAAATCGCCGATTATACCCCTGCATACATGGTTACCAAATACCCATGGAGAAGCACATTACAGTACATGTATGCTTCTAGCTGGAATCTTATTAAAAATGGGAGCATATGGATTGATTCGGATCAATATGGAATTATTACCCCACGCTCATTCTATATTTTCTCCCTGGTTGGTAATAGTTGGAGCGATGCAAATAATCTATGCAGCTTTAATTTCTCTCGGTCAACGCAATTTTAAAAAGAGAATAGCCTATTCCTCTGTATCTCACATGGGTTTTACAATTATAGGAATTGGTTCTATAACCGACATGGGACTCAATGGAGCCATTTTACAAATACTCTCTCATGGATTTATTGGTGCTGCACTTTTTTTCTTGGCAGGAACGAGTTGTGATAGAACACGTCTTGTTTATCTCGACGAAATGGGAGGGATATCCATCCCAATGCCAAAAATATTTACCATGTTCAGTAGTTTCTCGATGGCTTCTCTTGCATTGCCAGGAATGAGTGGTTTTGTTGCGGAATCGGTAGTATTTTTTGGAATAATTACTAGTCCAAAATATCTTTTAATGCCAAAAATACTAATTACTTTTGTAATGGCAATTGGAGTGATATTAACTCCTATTTATTTATTATCTATGTCACGTCAGATGTTCCATGGATACAAGCTATTCAATGTTCCACACTCTAATTTTTTGGATTCTGGACCACGAGAACTATTTGTTTCAATTTGTATCTTTCTACCCATAATAGGGATTGGTATTTATCCTGATTTCGTTCTCTCGTTATCAGTTGACAGGGTACAAGCTATCCTATCTAATTACTTTTATAGATAGTGTTTCATTAATGAGACAAAAAGTCTTATAATTCTTTAATTTTAAGATTTTTTTTTTTAAATCGTTCGTTGTACAATGCAAAAAAAGAAAGTGAATTAGAATTGTAATGAGATGCATTTCGAGTTTTTGTTTTGACAGGTTGTCAAAACAAAAACTCGAACAAGCAAACTTTCGTTATATATGGGACGATATTCTTATGTATTTTTCATGTAGCTTATTCAATTAGATGTTAATGTGAATGAACCATAACTATGTAAACCTATTCCTAATAGATTGACCCCAAAATAGCATATCCAAATTATAAAAAATCCTATAGAAGCTATAAGTGCCGAATTCGTACCTTGTAAACTTTGATTTGTTCTAGTATGTAAATAAATCGCGAATATGGTCCAAGTAATAAATGCCCAAGTTTCCTTCGGGTCCCAACTCCAATAAGATCCCCATGCTTCATTGGCCCATACTGCTCCACAAAGAATGCCTATGGTTAAAAAGGTAAACCCTAAACTAATCATACGATAACTCCAATAATCCAAACGTTGAGTCAATTGATATTTGTAATAATTTTGAAATGAAAGAAAAGAAGGGTTTTTAAAAACCCTTCTTCTTTTTTCATTCAAGTATTTAATCTCACCAAAGAAAAATGATCTAATTAAGAAATTATTGCTTTTACAAAAAAAATTGATGTTGTTTCGAAATGTAATGATTAGAAGAGCAATTGATAATAACGATCCGCATAAAAGAGCTGCATAGCTCAATAACATCATACTTACGTGCATCATTAACCACTGAGATTGTAGAGCGGGTACTAATATTGCGGATCGATGCATTTCAGTTGAAAGACCCGACGTAGCGAAGCCTTGAGTGAAAATAGTACTTGGAGTAGTTATTATGCTTAAATAATTTTTATGGTTCAATTTCTTGGAAATTATATGAATAATAAATAAACTACATGAAAGGAAGATTAATGACTCGTATAAATTACTTAACGGAAAATGTCCCGAAGAAATCCAACGAGAAATTAATAATCCTGTTATAGAGAAAAAGGTGGCTATCATCCCTTTTTCCGATGAATCACGTAATCCTACGATTTCGTAGACTAATAAGTTCATGAAATGAATCGTAATCACAATTGAAATGATCGAAAAAGAGATATGAGTTAATATATGTTCTAAAGTAACAAATATCATAAAAAAAGTGTCCCATTACAGAATTGAAATCGGAAATTGAATACATTATAGGATACATTGTATCTCTTTTAGAGGATGCCGCCACTCGGATTCGAACCGAGATGCTCTAGCACTGCTTCCTAAGAGCAGCGTGTCTACCGATTTCACCATGGCGGCTTACTTGAAATAATAATATTCAATTCATGTTGAATCGTCAAGAATCAAGGATTCAATATAGTCTAGGAAACATTAGAATCGATGAAAAAAGACTCGTTTAAATTCATATTTGAATCTTCATTCAATAAAATAATACTTAGTTAGTATCGTCCTAGGTTCAGTTTTAACAATCAACTTTCACGTACTATAAACTAAGTTCCCCCGATACAGTTGAAATTTCGATAGTTTTGCTCTCAGTCGAGGTATAGAATTAAGAATTGTCCTTTTTCTTTCTATTTTTTTTTTTGATGATTTGTTTTTCATTTTGAATCCGATTTCATCGGATTCAAAATGAAAAAGATTGATTTTTTTTTTTCAATAAAAAAAAAATCAATCAAATAACTAAGATCTCATATGTATTACAATTTCATCACTAAATCCATTTGGAATTTTTCTAACGATTCCGATACTTTAGTATCATTAAGTATTAATACTCTTCATTGTGTATATGTATATAATATAAATGAGGTAACATTTACCAAATTTTAGGCTAGGCATATAAAAAAAAAAAGAGTTTAAATTTCTATGGCAATTGTACTATTCACAATAGAAAATCTTAATCCTATTTTTCTATTGTGAAAGGTTAATGGATAGGGAAAAATACTATTCTTAATAAGAACCCAATATACAGAAAACTCTTATTCTACATACCACAGCTAGTTATAACTAATATTGAGTAGTTCAATACATTAATTAATGTGAATCGTTCATCTTAAAAAATTTTCAGTTCTTCGGGCTATGTCAATTCCGATTATCCCAAGACTTTATTATTTGTTTGTCGCACAAAAAAACTTTTTGAATGTCCGGTGGAAACCGATTTCGCTAAAGAAAAAGCTTTTACTGCAGTTAAATATCCTTTTTTCTTCCAAATATTCCTACGAATACGTTTTTTTGACATAGAAATACATTTTTTTGGAACTGCCATTCAAAAATTACTCATTTTTATTTATCGTTGTATGTGAAAGACATGTATTGTTCGGAATAGATCGTTTTTTTTAATCATTATCTATACTTTATTCTGTGAATAATAGTTTTTTTTTTTTTCACTTTCAACATTTAACATAATTTAACATTTAACATAAAATAACAAATAATATATTTTTCATTATTATTGTTTATTGTTCTTTTCGAAAGAGATAAGAATTGGTGAATCGGAAACAATTATTAATTATAAAAAAAAAATCTCAATTTGTTTGTTTTCTTATGGAACATACATATCAATATGCATGGATAATACCTTTTCTTCCACTTATAGTTACTATGTCAATAGGATTTGGACTTATACTTATTCCGACAGCAACAAAAAATATTCGTCGTATATGGGCTTTTCCTAGTATTTTTCTGTTAAGTATAGCTATGGGATTTTCGGCCAATCTGTCTATTCAACAAATAAATGGAAGTTTTATTTATCAATATCTATGGTCTTGGACCATAGATATTGATTTTTCCTTAGAGTTTGGATATTTGATCGATCCACTTACTTCTATTATGTCAATACTAATTACTACTGTTGGAGTCATGATTCTTATTTATAGTGACAATTATATGTCTCACGACCAAGGATATTTGAGATTTTTTGCTTATATGAGTTTTTCCAATACTTCCATGTTGGGATTAGTTACTAGTTCTAATTTGATACAAATTTATATTTTTTGGGAACTAGTGGGAATGTGTTCATATTTATTAATAGGGTTTTGGTTCACACGACCGATTGCCGCAAGTGCTTGTCAAAAAGCTTTTGTAACTAATCGTGTAGGAGATTTTGGTTTATTATTAGGAATCTTAGGTCTTTATTGGATAACAGGTAGTTTGGAATTTCGGGATTTGTTCGAAATAGCTAATAACTTGATCCATAATAATGGGGTCAGCTCCTTATTTGCTACTTTGTGTGCCTCTTTATTATTTGTCGGTGCAGTTGCTAAATCTGCACAATTCCCCCTCCACGTATGGTTACCTGATGCCATGGAAGGACCTACTCCTATCTCGGCCCTTATACACGCCGCTACTATGGTAGCAGCAGGAATTTTTCTTGTAGCTCGGCTTATTCCTCTTTTCATAGACATACCTTATATAATGAATTTCATTTCTTTAATGGGTGTAATAACAGTACTATTAGGAGCTACTTTTTCTCTTGCTCAAAGAGACATTAAAAGAAGTTTAGCTTATTCTACAATGTCTCAATTAGGTTATATTATGTTAGCTCTAGGTATAGGTTCTTATCGAGCGGCTTTATTCCATTTGATCACTCATGCCTATTCTAAAGCTTTATTGTTTTTGGGATCTGGATCCATTATTCATTCAATGGAACCTATTGTTGGATATTCACCAGAAAAAAGTCAGAATATGGTTCTTATGGGTGGTTTAACAAGATATGTTCCAATTACAAGAACTACTTTTTTATTAGGTACACTTTCTCTTTGTGGTATTCCACCTCTTGCTTGTTTTTGGTCCAAAGATGAAATTCTTAATGATAGTTGGTTATATTCACCAATTTTTGCAATAATACCTTATTTCACAATAGGATTAACCGCATTTTATATGTTTCGGGTATATTTACTTACCTTTGATGGGTATTTGCGCGTTTATTTTCAAAATCACAGTAGCACTAAAAGTAACTCGTTCTATTCAATATCTCTATGGGGAAAAGAAGCACCAAAAACAGTCAATAAAAATTTACTTTTATCAACAATGAATAGTAAGGTCCACCTTTTTTCAAAAGATACATATAAAATTTTTGATAATGATAAGATACGATACTTTAGTACTTACTTTGGAAATAAATATACTTCCATGTATCCTCACGAATCAGACAATACTATGCTATTTCCTCTGCTTGTATTGGTACTATTTACTTTGTTCGTTGGATCAATAGGAATTTATTTTGATCAAGGAGTAATGGATTTTGATATATTATCGAAATGGTTAACCCCATCCCAAAATCTTTTCCATCCAAATTCGAATTATTCTGTGAATTGGTATGAATTTTTTACAAATTCCATTTTTTCAGTAAGTATAGCCATTTTCGGATTATTCATAGCATATATTTTATATGGGTCTGTTTATTCATTTTTCCAGAATTTGGACTTAATCAATTCATTTGTAAAAGGGAGCCCTAAGAGAATTATCTTGGACCAAATAAAAAGTGTTATATACAATTGGTCATATAATCGTGGTTACATAGATATTTTTTATGCTAGAGTTTTAGCCATGGGTATAAGAGGAATAACCGAGTTAACTCAGTTTTTTGATAGACATATAATTGATGGAATTACAAATGGAGTTGGCCTTACAAGTTCCCTTATAGGTGAAGGGATCAGATATATGGGGGGAGGGCGAATCTCATCTTATTTATTCTTATATTTTTTTTATGTATCAATATTTTTATTATTTTTTTTGTTCATTGGTATAAACCCAATAATTATACAGGTCTCCATGGGATAATTTTTTTGTCGTGTACAAAGACATTTTTCGTTCTATCATTTCCGAAAAAGTCGATAAACTGGGTGGATATGTAAAAGATATTTTTTGTTTCCCATTACTTGGACATGTATAAAAAAAATATTGTGACATTTCATTTCGTACAGCATTTTCAAACTGATCATTTTTTATATATCGCAATGGACAATTCCATCGTTTATAATCGAAAAGAAAAGTCACAAGAGGTTTTTCAAAGCAGAAATAAGTCTTTTCATTTTTCTCTTCTTTAAGTCTTCCCAATTCCCAATTATCTTGATAGGTATCAAGATAAGAATCTTCGTAAACCGGATCTTCCTCCCCTTTCTTCCATTTCTGAGGTTTTTTTCAGTTTCTTAGTGGCAATAGGCGACGGCATTCTGCCTAAATAGTAGACACAGGTGATAAATAAGAGAATACTAAAGATTCGAGCCATAGAATTTCTCAATTCTGACACAAGGTACTTATAAAATCGAATAGAATGATTTTGCCGTATCCAGAATAATACCAATCCAACCCATTTCATGAATAAAATGTGACCAATTAACCAACCAACAAAACTACTTGTTACAAATAACATCTTGTTGTTGCATCGAAACATATAAATGTTGACTAATCTGGCTAACGTTGAACTTGGTAAAATGAAATGGTTGAATAATTGAAAAATTAGATTATTCAGGAATACACATTGAATGCTGAGATTACGCATTGAATTTCTGGTAGTAGATCCATAATAAAAAAAGTTTTTGTGATTGTTCCAGAAGAAATGAAACAAAAGATACGGTAGAACTAGGACAGT